ATTTTTATAATTATTTACTTATTATAATAAATGATAATATTGAGTATTATATTTATTAAATGACACTTAACTCAGGACAATGTTCAGATTTTGTGAAATTGTTTATCTATTATAATAGATAGTAATATAAAGTGTTATAACTTATTAGAGGGTACTTAGTTCTGGGTAGTATTTAGGTTTTACTTAATCACATATCTATTATAATAAACGATAGTAGCAAGTATCATGATTTATTTCTTTGGCAATTATTATTGTTTGTGATAATATTATAAGTTTACAATATTAGGGTTTATTAGGTACCGCGAGGTTTCATTTACTTGCTTCTATCCAGATTTTATCACGAAGTATGTAATATAATTCAAGTTTCTAAGGTTTTTCCCTGTTTCCGGGGGGGTTTTCAGGGTGACACAAACTTTAGGAGTGTGGGGGGGTAGGGGGGGTTTCCCTCAAAAAACTTTATTTTAGTCCCGTATTCTCAAGGAAAGGGAGTTCTTGGCAAGCCAGGGGTAACTGAGGGTCAATTATGCTCATGATATCAGTTATGCAAGCCTTCTGTCAGTGTCCTACGTCAATGCAGGCGGGGCCGCTGGAATTCAAGAAAATGCTCCACCTTATTGTAATTGCCTTAGCTCTGCACTCTGAAATGTAAGAGAGAAGAAAAAAGAAAAGAGAAACCCCAAACACTCTGGAAAGAACGCCCGGCATGTTGGGTAAAGGGTAATACGTATTAAAAGCATCAACTTATGTAAGCGTCGATGAAAGTGTGAGGAATATTTACAAGTAATGGCCCTGAAGTAGGAACCAAATGCCAGGAATAATTCAAGCTGTGAAACCCCCACGATTTTTGTCCCTCACCTTCAATAAGAGTTATCATTGAGATATCAACTGATGGTCGGTTCTTATTGGGCTTAACAATACTTAACCCATCAGGTGTCAATCCCTGGTATATCGTTGGGAGGTTATTAAAACTGTTAGGTAATTCAAATTCGTGGAAGGAGCGCCAGAAATATTAAAATTAAACAAGTACTTTTCATGTGAATTTGCAGTCGATGCTAGTACTTTTAGGGTAAAATCAATTTATGGTGTTAATACATATATGTACTAAAAGCTGCACACTATTGAAGTGCATATGAGGTTATGCTCATTTAACAAAGAGTAGTTTAATTATAAAATTTTAGCTTTGGGAGCTATAGATAGGAGTTAAAGTCTTCTCTCTTTGAGGTCGTGGCAGAGCTCGGCGAATGGTTGTAAGTAATAGGAAGGACTTTAACCTTCGACTTCCGGGTTACAAAACCGGTGCTCTGACGCTGAGCCACTAATACATCATCAAAAGAGGAGTTTATTTTCAATTCAACTTGCTGCTGGTATTAGGATCAAGAAGAGTGAGAAATACAGTAGGGACGCAACTTGTCCGATAACAATGTAGGGGTCTTCTACTGGCATGCCTCCGATTCAGGTAAGGATAACAACGTCTGCAACAAGAACTCAAAAGAGGAATTGAGTTAGAGGGCGGAATGTTAGGCTTCGGTGTTTGGATGTGTGGAGAATGGGGACAACCATTAAGACAAGAATTGAGCATAGAAGTGCGAGAACACCTCCTAGTTTGTTGGGAATAGAGCGGAGAATGGCGTATGCGAAGAGGAAATATCATTCGGGTTTAATATGGGGAGGGGTTACTAGTGGGTTTGCAGGGGTGAAATTGTCTGGGTCGCCTAGAAGGTTGGGTGCAAATAATGCAAGGGATGCTAGTGCAGTAAGGAGGATTGCGAATCCCAGGAGGTCCTTGTATGTGAAATATGGGTGGAAGGAAATTTTTTCTGCATCTGAGTTTAGGCCGAGGGGGTTGTTTGAGCCTGTTTCGTGAAGAAAAATGAGGTGAACTAGAGTTATTGCTAGGATAACAAAGGGAAGGAGGAAGTGGAAGGCAAAGAATCGTGTGAGGGTGGCATTGTCAACTGAAAAGCCTCCCCAGATTCATTGGACAAGGGAGTCTCCGATGTAGGGGACAGCAGAGAGGAGGTTTGTGATTACAGTAGCACCTCAGAAAGACATTTGGCCTCAAGGGAGAACGTATCCTACGAATGCGGTTATCATTACTAAAAGGAGTAGGACAACTCCGATATTTCATGTTTCTTTATAGAGGTAGGAGCCATAGTAGAGGCCTCGTCCGATATGGAGGTAAATGCAGATAAAGAAGAAGGATGCACCGTTTGCATGTATATTTCGGATTAATCAGCCGTAATTTACGTCTCGACAAATGTGGGCTACGGAAGAAAAGGCGGATGCAGTGTCGGGAGTATAATGTATAGCAAGGAATAGGCCTGTGACGATTTGGGCAATCAGGCAGAGTCCGAGCAAGGAGCCAAAGTTTCATCATGCAGAAATATTTGCTGGGGCAGGGAGATCGACTAATGCGTCGTTTGCGATTTTAAGGAGAGGGTGGGTTTTTCGGATGTTAATCATTAGGGTTCTTATAGTTGAATGACAACGGTGGTTTTTCAAGCCATTAGTCCTAGTTAAAGTCTTGGTGAGAATTATGATAATTATCATAACTGTACTTTCGTTTGGGTTAGTTCTTGGGTTAGCGGCAGTTGCTTCTAACCCCTCGCCATACTTTGCTGCTTTGGGGCTGGTAATTGTAGCTGGCATGGGTTGTACTCTTTTGGTGGGGGGTGGGGGATCTTTTTTATCTTTAGTGTTGGCATTAATTTACTTAGGGGGTATGTTAGTTGTCTTTGCTTACTCAGCAGCTCTTGCTGCAGAGCCATATCCTGAGAGCTGGGGGAGTGGGCCTGTGTTAGGGGGGATACTGGCATATATAGGAGGGGTAACTTTGGTAGGGTATTTTTTCCGTGAGGGGTGGTATCAAAATGCTTGGCTCACAGGGGAGGAGTTGAGTGAGACGGCAGCTGTTCGAGCGGATGTGGGGGGAGTTGCTCTTTTGTATTCGGAAGGAGTAGGGGCTTTGATTGTTGGGGGGTGGGTGCTGTTATTAACTTTATTTGTGGTATTGGAAGTTACTCGGGGCCTAAGTCGAGGGACTCTTCGGGCTGTTTAGTGGGATGAGAACAAGACAAACAATAGAGTGAGAGTGAGGGTTAGGAAGAGGAGTTTTAGGTATGTTACGATTAGGCCTCGTTGAAGGTTGTTGGTGGAGTCGATTATGCGGCGGTTGGCGGATACTAGAGATTTAGGGCCAGTGTTTTCTAGTCAGGTTTGATCGATAATTTGGCTGGAGATAGTCTGGGCGAAGAAAAGATTGATTTTAGGAAGGAGGCGGTGGATTACTGCGGGGAAGAAGGCTAGTATAACGGAGAAACGGTGTGGGGGTAGATTAGGGGTAGCTTTGAGTTGTTTTGAAGTTGAGGATGCAAGTTGTAGGGCAATAAGGAGTCCGAGGATAGTCACAATTAGTGCAGCTAGTTTTAGCAGGGGGGGTATGGATATAATAGGAGTTTTTAAGGGGGTGATGTTGGAGGTGATTAGGAGGCCTGCGACAATGCTGCCCAGGGCCAGTCGTTTCAGGGGGTTGGTTAGTGCGGGATCGTTTTCATTAATGGGGGAGAAAGCGTTAAATCGGGGGTGGCCGAGAGAAACGAAATAAACGATTCGGAGGCTGTAGACGGCTGTGAAGGAAGTGGCCAGAAGGGTCAGGGCGAGGGCTCAGGCGTTTAGATGGGAGGTATTTAGTGCTTCAATGATGGCGTCTTTAGAGTAAAAGCCGGTCAGGAAAGGAGTGCCTGTGAGGGCGAGACTGCCGATAATTAAGCATGAGGATGTCACAGGGGCTAGGTGGTGCATGCCTCCCATCTTTCGGATGTCTTGTTCATCGTTTAGGCTGTGGATGATGGCCCCCGAGCAGATGAAGAGTATTGCCTTGAAGAAAGCGTGAGTACAAATATGGAGAAAGGCTAGTTGGGGTTGGTTGAGGCCAATTGTAACTATTATCAGGCCGAGCTGGCTGGATGTAGAAAAAGCAACAATTTTTTTGATATCATTTTGGGTGAGGGCACAGGTTGCGGTGAAGAGCGTGGTTAGGGCACCTAAGCATAGGCAGATAGTTAAAACAGTTGGGTTTTGTTCTAGCAGGGGGCTTATGCGGACAAGGAGGAAGATTCCTGCAACGACCATTGTGCTGGAGTGGAGTAAGGCAGAGACTGGTGTGGGGCCTTCTATAGCAGCAGGAAGTCAGGGGTGAAGACCGAATTGTGCTGATTTACCGGTGGCAGCTAGGACTAGGCCTAAAAGGGGGTAGGTTAAATCAAGATCTTTGGCGGCTGTAAAAATTTGTTGTATTTCTCATGAGTTGAGGGTCATTGCGATTCATGCTATTGAGAAGATTAGGCCGACGTCCCCAACGCGGTTGTAGACAACTGCTTGGAGGGCTGCTGTGTTTGCGTCTGATCGTCCGTGTCACCAGCCAATGAGAAGGAAGGATATAATCCCCACACCTTCCCAGCCGATAAAAAGTTGGAAGAGGTTGTCTGCTGTCACTAAAATGATTATAGCGATTAGGAATACTAAGAGGTAGTCAAAAAAGCGGTTGATGTTGGGGTCTGCGTGCATGTATCAGGAGGCGAACTCTAGAATTGCTCAGGTCACGTATAGGGCAACGGGGGTAAAGATGAGGGAGTAGAGGTCAAATTTTAGGCTAATGTTGATATCGAAAGATAGGATGTTTATTCAGTTTCAGTTGGTAGTGATAATTTCGGCCCCTTCTCGGAGGAACAGGAACAAGGGAAGGAGGCTGATGAAGAAAGCTAGTTTTACTGCTGCTTTAGCTTTTTTGAGGGGTCAGTCGGCTAGGCGGGAGGGGAAGATAAAAAGGGTGAGCAGGGGAGCGGTTAGAACTAAGAAGATGGTGATTATGCTGGATGCTATAATGAGAGGAGTTGAAGTCATAATAGCTACTACTTGGAGTTGCACCAAGAGTTTTTGGTTCCTAAGACCAATGGATGAACTATTATCCTTTAGTAGCTACGAGTGAGCCTTGGGGTTTAACCAAGGTCGCGAAAATTAGCAGTCTTCGTTGCTTCGAGCCTCTCTCGGGTGGATAAGGGGATTTTAACCTCTATTTTTAGAATCACAATCTAATGTCTTGTTATTAAACTATATCTACAAGCTGTCCAACCTAAAATTAGTTCTGGCTTGAGGATGAGGAGGAGAAGGGGGAGGAGGTGTAGGGCCATAAGAAGGTGTTCTCGGGAGTGGGAGGGGGCAAGGGCAATAATGGACTGGGGAAGAGGGCCTCGTTGTGTCGTTAGGAATACGTACAATGAGTAGGCTGCTGTGATTAGGGTGCCAGCTCCTGTGAGGGCGATGGTTCATCATGATCAGTTAAAGAGAGAGACGATAATTACTAGCTCTCCTATTAGATTGGGAAGAGGGGGAAGGGCCAGGTTCGCAAGACTAGCGATGAACCATCAGGCGGTTATGAGAGGGAGGATTATTTGTAGGCCTCGAGCTAGAAGTAGCGTACGGCTGTGAGTGCGTTCATAGTTAGTGTTGGCAAGACAGAAAAGGGCAGAGGAGGTGAGTCCATGTGCAATTATAAGAATTAGGGCTCCTGAAAACCCTCAGGGGGTTTGGATTAGGATTCCTGCTGCGACAAGGCCCATGTGGCTGACTGATGAGTAAGCGATTAGTCGTTTTAGGTCCGTCTGACGAAGGCAGATTGAGCCCGTCATGATAATACCTCATAGTGCAAAAATGATGAAGGGGTAGCTAAGTTCTTTGGTGAGGGGTTCTAGTATAATTATCATTCGTATTATGCCGTAGCCCCCTAGTTTCAGTAGGACGGCGGCAAGAATTATAGAGCCTGCAACGGGAGCCTCGACGTGGGCTTTAGGGAGTCATAAGTGGGCGCCGTATAGGGGTATTTTAACCAGGAATGCGATTAGGCAGCCTGCTCATCACAGCTTGTCTGCATATGCAATTAGGGGTACGGCAGGGCTAAATTGGAGGGTCAGGAGCGAGAGGGTCCCTGTGCTACTCTGGAGAAGGAGGAGGGATACCAGTAAGGGGAGAGACCCTGCTAGGGTGTAAAATAAAAAGTAAGTCCCGGCATTAAGGCGTTCTAGTTGGTTTCCTCAGCGTGTAATGATGATTAGGGTGGGAATAAGAGTAGCCTCAAATATGACGTAAAATATAATCAGTTCAGTTGCGCCAAAAGCTAAAATTAGGAAGATTTGGAGGGAGATTAGCAGGGTGATGTATATTCGTTGGCGGTTTTCGGGCTCGGGGGAGATATGGTTTTGGCTTGCGAGGATTATTAGGGGGAGGAGTCAGCAGGTAAGGACTAATAAGGGGGTTGAAAGGGAGTCTGTTGCCATGTGGAGGCCAAGAAAAGATCAGCCGGTCTCTATGGGGTTAATTAGTCAGTTTAAGCTGACTAATGCAATAATTGAGCTGTAGGCGAGAGTTGCTGATCAAAGTTGTTTAATTGGCACTGTTCAGCCAGCAAGAGCAAGTGTAATAGTAGGAATAAGGATTTTTAGCATTGTAGTAAGTTGAAGTTTTTTAGGCGATCGGTGCCGTGGGTGCGAGCAGTTGCGATTAGGAGTGCCAGACCAGCGCCTGCCTCGCAGGCTGAAAAAGCTAGGAGAATTATTGGAGCAACTGAGAAGTTAGAGGCGGTGAGTTGTAAGGATCACAGGGAAATAGCGATGAAAAGGGACAGAAGCATGCCTTCTAAACATAGGAGGGCGGAGAGGAGGTGAGCTCGATTGAATGCTAGGCCTGCTAAGCCTAGAAGGAAGGCCGATGAGAGAGCAAAGTGGATTGGAGTCATCAGGCAATTATGGAGTTTAACCACAAGTTTTTGAGCCGAAATCAAAGGTTTTCTTTAAACTAACTGCCTATTCAGCTCATTCTAACCCGCCTTGAAGTCATTCATAGATTAGGCCGAGGGTTAGGAGGATAAGAATAATAGATGCTCATGCAAATGTTGTTACTGGGGAGGAAAGGTGGTTTCCTCATGGGAGTGGAAGTAAGAGGGCGATTTCTAGGTCAAAAAGGAGGAATAGAATGGCAACGAGAAAAAATCGGAGGGAGAAAGGCAGGCGGGCTGTGCCCAGGGGGTCGAATCCGCACTCGTATGGTGAGAGTTTTTCGTAGTCTGGGCCTATTTGTGGTAATCAGAAGGCGACGATAGCTAGGACAATAGAGAGTAGGACAGCGATAGCTAATATGGAGGTAACTAAATTCATTATCTTTCCTTGGATTTTAACCAAGACCGGGTGATTGGAAGTCACTTGTACTAGCTTTGAATACTAGAAAGATAAGATCCTCATCAGTAGATGGAGATATACAGGAAGAGTCAGACGACATCTACGAAGTGTCAGTATCAAGCAGCTGCTTCGAATCCAAAGTGGTGGTCAGATGTAAAGTGGTACTGTACTTGTCGCAGAAGGCAGACAGCTAGGAAGGTTGAGCCGATAATCACATGGAGTCCGTGGAAACCGGTGGCTACAAAGAAGGTAGAGCCATAAACGCCGTCGGCGATTGTAAAGGGAGCTTCGTAGTATTCTATTGCTTGGAGGAAGGTGAAGTAAAAGCCCAGGAGGATGGTTAAAGTCAATGATTGGATAGCTTCTTTACGGTTGCCTTCTATGATGCTGTGGTGGGCTCAGGTAACTGTGACGCCAGAGGCTAGTAGGACAGCGGTGTTTAGTAGGGGCACTTCGAATGGGTTTAAGGTAGTAATGCCAGTAGGAGGTCAGCAGCCACCTAGTTCAGGAGTGGGGGCTAAGCTTGAGTGGTAAAAAGCCCAGAAGAAACCTAGGAAGAAAAATACTTCTGAGGTGATGAAGAGGATTATTCCGTATCGCAACCCTTTTTGGACGGGAGGAGTGTGGTGTCCTTGGAAGGTCCCTTCTCGGATAATGTCACGTCATCACTGGTACATGGTGAGGAGAAGCAGGATTAGACCTACAGTTATGAGCGTGGTGGAGTGGTAGTGGAATCAGATTGCTAAACCTGAAGTTATTAGGAGGGCAGCTACCGCGCCTGTTAGGGGTCAAGGGCTTGGGTCAACTATGTGATATGCGTGTGCTTGATGGGCCATTAGATGTTTTCTTGTAGGTAAAGACTTAGGAGAAGTACAAACACGTAGGCCTGAATTATAGCAACGGCTACTTCTAGCAGTGATAGTGCTAGCAGAAGTAGCGCCGTTAGAGAGGCCACGGGAGGCATAAGGGGAAGAAGAACGAATGTGGCGGTTGAGGTGAGTTGAATTAAGAGATGTCCTGCTGTGAGATTAGCCGTAAGCCGGACGCCTAGGGCGAGGGGGCGGATAAATAGGCTGATTGTTTCGATGATGATGAGTACTGGAATTAAAAGAGTTGGAGTACCCTCTGGGAGCAGGTGGCCGAGTGCATGTGTGGGCTGGTTTCGTATTCCAATAATAATTGTGGCGAGTCATAGGGGAACAGCAAATGCTGTATTGAGGGATAGCTGCGTGGTGGGGGTGAAAGTATATGGAAGAAGACCTAGCAGATTCAGTGTAATTAAAAATACTATTAAAGAGGCAAGGAGAAGGGCTCATTTGTGGCCGCCCACGTTTAGAGGCTGAAAGATTTGTTGTGTAAAGCTGTTAATGAATCAACTTTGCAGGGTTAATAGACGGCAATTGAGTCATCGGACTGTTGGTTTGGGGAAGAGTACCCAGGGTAGTGCTAGTGCTAAGGCAGCTAGAGGAATGCCTAGAAAGACGGGGCTTATAAATTGGTCAAAGAAGCTTAGTGTCATGGTCAGGATCAGGTTTCAGTTTTAGGTTTCTCTGTGCTCTGAGAGGCGGGCACATTAGGAAGGGTGTGGGCTAAGATTTTAGGCGGGATGATGGTTAGGAATACAAACCAAGAGAATACAAGGATAAGGAACCAAGGAGCGGGGTTAAGTTGTGGCATTTCGCTAGGGGTGGTTGGGAGTCACCAATCTTTAGCTTAAAAGGCTAACGCTGTGCCCAGTTTAGCTTCTTAGCGAAGCGTCTTCAAGTATTAGAGATGATCAGTTTTCGAAGTGTGCCAGTGGGACCGCTTCTACCACGATTGGCATGAAACTGTGATTTGCACCACAAATTTCAGAGCATTGTCCGTAGAACACTCCGGGGCGGGATACAACAAAGGCCACTTGGTTTAGGCGGCCTGGGACTGCGTCCATTTTTACGCCTAGGGATGGCACTGCTCAAGAGTGGAGAACGTCTTCGGCAGAAACTAGTACGCGGATAGGGGATTCAACGGGGATTACTATTCGGTGGTCTGTTTCAAGTAGACGAAATTGGCCAGGGGTTAAGTCTTGTGTGGGGATTATATAGGAGTCGAAGCCAAGATCTTCGTAATCCGTATATTCGTAGCTTCAGTATCATTGGTGGCCTATGGCTTTAATGGTTAAGTGCGGATCATTGATTTCATCCATAAGGTAGAGAATGCGAAGTGATGGGAGGGCAATAAGGATTAAAATCATGGCTGGTAGAACTGTTCAGATGATTTCGATTTCCTGGGAGTCTAGAATAAAGCTGTTTGTTAATTTGGTGGTTACTATGGCCACAATAATGTAAAGTACGAAAGTGCTGATTAGGAAAAGGATTATTAGGGCGTGATCGTGAAAGTGGAGAAGTTCTTCTATGAGGGGGGAAGCTGCATCTTGGAATCCTAGTTGGGAGGGGTATGCCATTATTCAAGACGCGCGGGGGTTCAACCCACGATTCTACCTTGACAAAGTAGTGTAATATCTAATTTTACTAGCGTCTTATAAAGAAAGTGGCAGAGCGGTTATGTTATTGGCTTGAAACCAATTTATGGGGGTTCAACTCCTCCCTTTCTCGTTAGTGGGTTTTTAAAGTATCGGCTAGAGGTGTCTTGTGATCTGATCAAGTTTGTTGGACTAGTACAAATGCAGGTTCTTCAAAGGTGTGATAAGGAGGAGGACATCCGTGTAGTCATTCTACGTTTGTGGCGGTGAGTTCTACTGTTAAAACTTCTCGTTTGGCAACGAATGCTTCTCAGAGAATATATAGGAACATAATTACTGCTACCAGGGAGACTAGGGAGCCTATTGAGGAGACAGTATTTCAAAGGGTGTAGGCATCTGGGTAATCAGAGTAACGTCGAGGCATGCCGGCTAGCCCTAGGAAGTGTTGTGGGAAGAAGGTTAGGTTGACCCCTACAAATATTACTCCGAAGTGGATTTTTGTTCATGTTTCGTGGAGGGTATAGCCTGAGAATAGGGGGAATCAGTGAACAAAGCCTCCTATAATTGCAAAGACTGCGCCCATAGAGAGAACGTAGTGGAAATGGGCTACTACATAGTATGTATCATGTAGTACGATGTCTAAAGAAGAATTAGCTAGTACGATTCCTGTGAGACCCCCGACTGTAAATAAAAAGATGAACCCTAGGGCTCAAAGGAGGGGCGTTTCTCATTTCACGGACCCTCCGTGAAGGGTTGCTAGTCAGCTAAAGACTTTTACGCCTGTTGGGATGGCAATAATCATTGTGGCGGATGTAAAGTAGGCTCGGGTGTCTACATCCATGCCCACTGTGAACATGTGATGGGCTCAGACAATAAAGCCTAAGAGGCCGATGGCCATCATGGCTCAAACCATGCCTATATAACCGAAAGGTTCTTTTTTGCCTGAGTAGTATGCGACGATGTGGGAAATCATGCCAAATCCAGGGAGGATGAGGATGTATACTTCTGGGTGGCCAAAGAATCAGAATAGGTGTTGGTACAAGATGGGATCTCCTCCTCCCGCTGGGTCGAAGAAAGAGGTATTTAAGTTCCGATCTGTTAGGAGCATGGTGATTCCGGCAGCAAGAACTGGCAGAGATAAGAGGAGAAGGACGGCGGTGATAAGGACGGCTCACACGAACAGAGGGGTCTGATATTGGGAGATCGCGGGAGGTTTCATGTTGATAATAGTTGTGATGAAGTTAATAGCACCTAAAATTGAGGAGACACCTGCTAGGTGGAGGGAGAAGATTGTTAGGTCGACGGATGCCCCGGCATGCGCTAAATTGCTGGCTAGGGGAGGGTATACGGTTCATCCAGTACCTGCTCCTGCTTCTACGCCAGAGGATGCTAAGAGAAGAAGAAATGAAGGGGGAAGGAGTCAAAAGCTTATGTTGTTTATTCGAGGGAAGGCTATGTCGGGGGCACCGATCATTAAGGGGACTAGTCAGTTTCCAAACCCTCCAATCATAATTGGTATTACTATAAAGAAAATTATTACGAAAGCGTGTGCCGTAACAATTACATTATAAATTTGGTCGTCTCCTAGGAGAGCACCGGGTTGGCTTAGTTCTGCTCGGATAAGCAGGCTTAGGGCAGTCCCTACTATACCCGCTCAGGCACCGAATACTAGATAAAGGGTGCCGATGTCTTTATGGTTGGTTGAGAAAAATCAACGTGTGATTGCCACAGGTAAGGGTAAGATGGCTGAGTAAGCGGTGGATTGTAGCCCCATATACAGAGGTTTGAGCCCTCTTCTTACCAAGCTCCGAGGTGTTATCATGTAAGATTGCAAATCTTAAGAAGCAAGCTAAATACTTGCCGGGGCTTTCCCCGCCTTTTTTAAGGCGGGCGGGGAAAGTAGATGGAAGCTCGTTGGTTTGAGCACTTAGCTGTTAACTAAGAGATTGTAGGATCGAGGCCTGCCTATCTAGGAAGGCTTTAGCTTAATTAAAGTGTCTGTTTTGCATGCAGGAGATGTGGGTTAATGTCCCGCAAGTCTTATCAGGGACTGGGAGATTTTCACTCCCGCTTAGGGCTTTGAAGGCCCTTGGTCTGAGTGCTATCCTAAGTCCCTAGGTGAATAGAAGGGCTGTGATTGTGGGGGTGAGGGGAAGGAGGAGGATTGTTGCGGAGGTGGCGATAGCGAGAGGTAGAGTAGATTGTAAGGAAGTGAATCGTCAGGGGGCAGTTCCGATGAGATTGTTTGGGGAGGCTGTAAGGGTTATGGCGTAAGAGAGGCGGAGGTAGAAGTAGAGGCTGAGGAGGGCGGAGAGTGCTGCTAGGGTGGCTGTTGGTGCTAGTCCATGTTTGGTTAGCTCTTGGAGAATGAGTCATTTGGGCATGAAGCCTGTTAAAGGGGGAAGACCTCCAAGGGAGAGGAAAATGAGAGGGGCTAGGGCTGTGAGGGCAGGGGCTTTTGTTCAGGAGGTGGCAAGTGTGTTGATGGTTGTTGCTTTATTAAGTTTGAAGACTAAGAATGTTGAGAAGGTCATGACAAAATATGTAAGGAGTGTCAGGAGTGTTAAGGAGGGGGCGGTTTGTAATACAAGGATTATTCAGCCAAGGTGGGCAATTGATGAGTAGGCAAGGAGTTTTCGTAACTGTGTTTGGTTAAGGCCCCCTCAGCCACCGACTAGGGTTGAGAGAAGACCTAGGGTAGTGAGTAATATAGGGTTAATTGGTTGAAGTTGCAGGATGAGGGCAAATGGAGCAAGTTTTTGTCACGTGGATAAAATTAGTCCTGTGGTGAGGTCTAGGCCTTGAAGGACTTCTGGGAGCCATGTATGGAATGGGGCTAAACCAATTTTAAGGGCTAAGGCAATGGTAATTATGGCAACAGGGAAGGGGTGAGATATTTGTTGAATTTCTCATTGTCCGGAAAGTCATGCATTGGTAGTGCTGGCAAACAGAAGTAAAGCTGCTGCGGCAGCCTGTGTAAGAAAATATTTGGTAGTGGCTTCAGCTGCTCGAGGGTGGTGATGTTGAGCTATTAGAGGGATGATGGCGAGGGTGTTAATTTCAAGTCCCATTCAGGCAAGGAGTCAGTGGGAACCTGCGAATGTAACTGTAGTTCCTAGGCCAAGGCCAAGTATAAGGATTGTTAAAATGTATGGATTCATTAGTAAAAGAAGGAGTTTAACCGACATGTTTGGGGTATGGGCCCAAAAGCTTTTATTAGCTGACTTTACTAGGAAATGGTGTAGTGGAAGCACTAAGAGTTTTGATCTCTTCAGGTAGGGTTCGAGCCCCTTTTTCTAAGGAGTTGGAAGGACTTTAACCTTCATTATTCACTCTATCAAAGTGGTCCTTTGCTTCAGGCACAGCTCCTGGTTTATAGTTGAGGCGGTAAACCTGAAAATGCAATAGGGAGGGCTAGGTGTCAGATGACTAGGGCCAAGGTAAGTGGGAGAAAATTTTTTCAAATGAGGTGCATAAGCTGGTCGTACCGAAATCGGGGGTAGGAGGCTCGGACTCATAGGAAAAGAACAGAGAGGAGAGTTGCTTTGATTATTATGATTGAAGTGGTGAGTAGGGGGAAGGTAAGGAGTAAGGATGTGCCTAAGAATAATGTAGCGGATAGGGTATTTATAAGAAGGATATTTGCATATTCCGCTAGAAAAAATAGTGCGAAAGGGCCTCCAGCGTATTCGACGTTGAAGCCTGAAACTAGTTCGGATTCTCCCTCAGTGAGGTCAAAGGGGGCACGGTTTGTCTCTGCTAGTGTTGAGATGTACCATATTACGGCTAGTGGTCAGGCAGGCAGAATTAGCCAAATACTTTCTTGGGCTACGCTGAAGGTTTGGAGTGTAAAGCCGCCAGTAAAAATGATAGCGTTTAGGAGGATTAGGCCTATGCTAACTTCGTAGGAAATTGTCTGGGCGACGGCTCGAAGGGCCCCAATTAAGGCGTATTTTGAATTTGAGGCTCAGCCGGACCCTAAAATGGAATAGACTGCAAAGCTGGACAGGGCGAGGATGAAGAGAATGCCTAGGTTTAGGTCTGCTGTGGGGTAGGGGAGCGGTATGGGAATTCACAGTGTTAGAGCTAAGGTCAGGGCTAGTACTGGGGCTGCTAGGAAGAGAAAGGGAGAGGAAGTTGAGGGACGGATGGGCTCTTTCATAAAAAGTTTTAGTCCGTCCGTAATTGGTTGAAGGACCCCGTAGGGGCCAACAACATTTGGTCCTTTGCGTGCTTGCATATAGCCGAGTACTTTCCGTTCAACTAGTGTCAGGAGTGCTACGGCCAAAAGGACGAAAATAATAATAACTAGGGGGTTTAAGACGGCTGAAAGGATGGTGGGTACCATAGTTAGGGAGGGGATTTGAACCCCTGTGGAAAGGACTTAGATCTTTTGCAATCGCCGGGCTCTGCCACCTTAACATGCTATTTTCTATAGCATGAGGGGACGCCCTTTTGACTGTTTTAGTTAGTTTCATCAGGCGGGGGTAAGGCGTACTTGGAGTATGGGCCTTCTCTTTTCGGTCCTTTCGTACTAGAAAAGAGCGTGTCATAGATAGAAACTGACCTGGATTACTCCGGTCTGAACTCAGATCACGTAAGACTTTAATCGTTGAACAAACGAACCCTTAATAGCGGCTGCACCATTAGGATGTCTTGATCCAACATCGAGGTCGTAAACCCCCTTGTCGATATGGACTCTTAAAGGGGATTGCGCTGTTATCCCTAGGGTAACTTGGTCCGTTGATCGGCTTTGCCGGATCTAATGGTCAAAGGTTTTGTGCATTAGAGCTGTGGCTCATGGTTGTAGGAGTAATGTGCTCCTGGTCCACATGGGGGTTTTTTTCTTCCCCGTGGTCGCCCCAACCAAAGACAGGAGAACAGGAATTCAATAGTTATTACCCATTTCATGGGGGTAGCTTACATGATCTGTTCGAAAGTCTAAAGCTCCATAGGGTCTTCTCGTCTTATGTTAGGATTCCCGCTTCTGCACGGGAAGATCAATTTCACTGACCGGGAAAAGGAGACAGTTAAGCCCTCGTTGTGCCATTCATACAGGTCCTCATTTAAGAGACAAGTGATTGCGCTACCTTTGCACGGTCAAAATACCGCGGCCGTTGAACCAGGGGTCACAGGGCAGGCAGGACCTCTTATGTGTAGTTAGCAAGAGGCGATGTTTTTGGTAAACAGGCGAGGCTTTGGGGTATTTGCCGAGTTCCTTCTTTTCCTTTTGGTCTTTCCCTTGAAGTACACCAGTGTGGGGTTAACGGTATTATTTTGGATGATTTTCTTGTTTGTTGTTTATCATTCAATGCCCTCTATTATTTGGGATCGTTAAATTTCGGTGGGGGGTCCGCTCCGATTTACACGTGTGCAGGGAGAGAGGTGGTGTTCTCTGGTTACTCATTTTAGCATAATCACTCCCATGTGCTTATGGGACGGCTTGATATATTTAGTGGGTTAAGATTTATTATCGGGATCGAGGGAGGGAATATGTTAGAGCTTTAACGCTTTCTAATGGGGTGGCTGCTTTTAGGCCCACCAAAACATAGTTACCTTAAAAATTATGATCTTTACCCTTCTGGAAAAGTTGTGTTTTGTCTCAAAGGGGCTGTACCCCCTTTGATTAACTCTCTTGCCTTCATTTACCTGTGGGTCGGGCTGTTATTGCCCGGGTTTGAGGTGAGAATGTAAGAGGCAGAACTTCTATTCATTTCTCAAGCAACCAGCTATTACCAAGTTCGATTGGTCTGTCACCTCTACTCGAAGCTCTTCCCACTCTTTTGCCACAGAGACGGGTTTACCCTAATTAAAGGTTGTCTTGGAGTAGCTCACTTGGTTTCGGGGGGCCAAACTAAAATGCTTTTTGCTTGGTTATACTTGTTAAATCATGATGCAAAAGGTACGAGACAGGAGCTCTGCTTTTCTTGGCTTTACTGAGTTGTTTCATTTCTCTTTCAGCGTTCCCTTGCGGTACTTTTTCTGTCGCTCCTAGATTCCTTTTCTGTCGCCCATACTAAGGGGGAAAAATGGTTTGATTATTAGTTCTAGTGCATTCGGGGTTATAAATAAGTAGGTGTTGGGTTATGGGGGGGGGGGGCTAGCTGTTGGGCGTCAGAGCGGTCTGATTTGCACAGACGACTTCTCAGTGTAAGGGAGATGCTTTGCTATTTTAGCTACGCTCTGGTTTATCCAAGTGCACCTTCCGGTACACTTACCATGTTACGACTTGCCTCCCCTTATATTTATATAAGTAATTATATATAAGAGATTCTTGTTTCGGGGAGAGTGACGGGCGGTGTGTGCGCGCTTTAGGGCCGATTTCAATGAGACTCTCTGTTTCTCATTTACTGCTAAATCCTCCTTCTAATACATATTTTAGTTTATTGTCCGTGTTTCCTGTTTAGGAAATGTAGCCCATTTCTTCCTCTTTCATACGCTACACCTCGACCTGGCGTTTTGGGTCGTGCCAATTTTGCTTACTACAGGGCCTTCACAGGGTGAGCTGACGACGGCGGTATATAGGCGGAATGAACAAGAAAGAGTGAGGTTAAACGGGGGGTATCGGTTATAGAACAGGCTCCTCTAGGTGGATCTTAAGCACCGCCAAGTCCTTTGGGTTTTAAGCTAAAGCTCGTAGTGCCCAGGCGGATAGTGAGTGTAGTTAGACTATCAAAGTTTAGGGCTGAGCATAGTGGGGTATCTAATCCCAGTTTGTTTCACAGCTTTCGTGGGGTCAGGTATTTTAAAGCCACTTTCGTAGTTGGGCTTCATACCTCCGAGCACGTATAACGGTCTTGGGGGCGTTCGACTTTAGTCACATTAGGGTTAACTTAACCACTCTTTACGCCGGGGGCTGTCAGCTTGGGCCTCTCGTATAACCGCGGTGGCTGGCACGAGTTTTACCGGCCCTGGGGGCTGTAACTAAGTCAAGTTTTCACTTATGGCTTAATGTTTATCACTGCTGAATTCCCTTGAGGGTGTGGCTGAGCAAGGTGTCGTGGGCGGGCATATTAATGTGCCTGATACCAGCTCCTTGTCCCCGGGGAGGGAGACTGTGGGGCATTCTCACGGGGGTGCGGATACTTGCATGTGTAAATTTAGCCGGAGATGACAGAAAAGCCAGGACCAAGCTTTTATGCTCTCGGAACAGTTTTAAGGTCCATCTTAACATCTTCAGTGTTATGCTTTAGTTAAGCTACGATAGC